ACGTAAAAATGACATTGCCATAAATTGATAAGGTAATATTTCCATTTACTCATCAGGAGAGGCGTGCCTTTTGAGCCCAACAAGGCTTTTCCTTGATACCTAACATAATGAATAAAAGGATCCTTGAACAACCCTAGCTTGGAGTGAATAGAAAAGCCTTCTCTAAGAAGTTTTGTAATTTTTCCATAGAAATGGATTCGCTCAAAAAAGAATCCAAAAGATGTTGATCGTAAATGAAATGATTGGTTACGAATAAAACCGAGTATGGATTCGGATTCACATACATGAGAATTAGAGAGGAACAAGAAGGATTTTTTGTTCCTTTTTAAAAAAATGGAAATGGATTTCTTTAGTGTAATAAGGCTATTCCAATTATCATACTTGTAAAGAAAGAATCGGACTAAATGGAACGAAGAAGCATCTTTCACCCAGTAGCGGAGGGTTTGAACCAATATTTCGAGATGGATGGGAGGGGTTATTTCTATATCTGACACATAAGTTAAATGGACCAATTGATCTTCTAAAAAAGGAAATAAGGAATGAATTGAGCGTAAATTCTGAAATTTAACTATTTCTTTCCTTTCGAAGTAAGATTCGAATCGTAGGGAAAATAAAATTTCTATAATTACTGAAAAAACTTCTGCTAGCATTTGAGAATATAAATTCTTGTTGTGCCCCCAAAATGAATTTTGCTTAGAACCACCATTAGTAAAAAGAGCTAGATGCTTCTGTTGATACATTCGATTAATTAAACGTTTAAGAAGTAGAAAACTTAATTTTTTGTCATAATCTACATTTTCCAACAAAACGGACCTATGATCATGAGCAAATGCATAAATATATTCCTGAAAAATAAGTGGATATAGGAAGTTATGTTGACGAGACTTTTCAAGTTCTAAATATCCTTTAACTTCCTCCATTTAAAATTGAAATTCGATTTGAATAAAAGATAATAGATTTCGTGGATTATCAAATGATACATAATGCGATACAGTCAAAACAAGGTATTAGAGGAATATAAAGAATAAACACCCAAAAAATAAACACCTCGGAGATAGTAAACTCATCAACGGACCCTCTATCCTCTCTTTTCCATATAAAAAACTTCGATTCATTATAGGATAAGAAGGTGCTTAGAAATCCTTTATTTTTCCAACTTAATCGCTCTTTTGATTTTGGAAAATGGATAGTTATCAATATACGGCGTCTTTTACATAGTCATCCCAACTCTAAAAGGGAGAATAGTTAGGGTTTTTTTTATGGATAATCCATTCATGGGAAAAACCTTTCCCGGAGCAGGCACTAATATATTTTTAACGTATACTTAGATCGGGTAGTCATTCAAATTACGAAGATAAGCACGTGGCTTTTTGTTTCCCTACAATTGGAGCCAAAGGGCTCTATCCATTTATTCAGCTGACCCAACTTTCAATTCATTTTATTTTGCTCCAAGAATGCAAATCAGGACCAAGCTTTTAAGAATGAAATATTCTCAGAATTTTCTATTGCTACGACATGCTATTTTTTCCAGTCATTCCTATTTCGGATCAGTCGTGGTCGTACAAACTCTACCGACGGTATGGACGAATCCCTTGCTCCATCCAGATATGTAAAAGATCCTAGTCGCACTTAAAAGCCGAGTACTCTACCGTTGAGTTAGCAACCCTAAGCCAAAAAGGAAACTAATCAAAACCAAACTAAAGATTGCATGACACAATCAAAACATTGAACTAAGAACTAATAAAAAATGAAGGAAAGAAAAACGAAAATCTATGGAACGAAGATGGAATGGATCTTTTTCTTTTTATCCACGATATAATTATATTTGTTCGATAGACTGTTGTCAAGATAAATGTTGAGAAAAAAATACAAAAACGACAAGAAACTCCATTCTAAATTACTAAGAAAAAAAGAAGGACTTGTGTTGGATTGGCACTACATGGATTATTTACATAGATAGATAAAAACTAAATGGAAATAGCAAATATGACAACAATATATTGGAATTAATTAATCACGAAGTTGACAAAGCAAGTTTAATCTCATTCGTTAGAACTAGAAAGAAACCCATCCAATTAAAGGGAAGCTCAGAATTTTCTATTTGTAGATCCAAGTTCTTGAGTTATTCTATTCATTTGAAGATTTTTCTATCAATATGAAACTAATACAAGGTATTTTCGTTCTTATCAGGTGATTTTAGAGGAACAATAAAAAATGGGTTCTGATTAGAGTAAGAAAGATAATAGTAAAGAAAAGTTATAAAAAAGTAGATTAGATCCGAGTCATACCCACACTTTTTTTTGTTTATTTCTTTCATTTTGATTGATTAAGAAAAAGTTCCCTAAAAACATCTGCCTTCTTTGAAATATCATGAACAGTTCCTGTAGGTTTAGCCCCCTTTTCAAGGAAATAGAGAATAGCGGGAACATTTAAATGGGTTTGATTCCTTATCGGATCATAAAAACCCACTTTACGAAGATCTCTTCCTTCTCTTCGGGCTCGAACATCGATTGCAACAATTCGATAAACGGCTCATTGGGATAGATGTAATACCCCCCCCCAGAACCGTATAAGAAGTTTTCCCCTCGTACGGCTCACGAAAAAATGATTCAAAATTCTAGAATTTGAATGCCAAGTAGATCCCTAAAATCATTAAATAAATAGAATCACAATAAAGTCCTTTCTTGTTTCTAAAAAAACAAAAAAGACATTCGTACTCATAACTCAAGTTAGATAACTCTCAAATAGTTCAAAGAATGCCCTTAGGAATTTCAGTTATTGAGCGGGCTCTAACCCCTTTCTGTCTCGTTTAGAAGTGTTTTTTTTCTAGCTATTAAGACAATTGAAAAAAGTCTTTCCTTGTTCCACGATCTTTTATCTTTGCTTTGAATCCTTGGGTTTAGACATTACTTCGGTGATCCTTAATCATTTCAAAATGGCAGCAACATACCCTTTTTTTATGATTTCTTATATCCAAGAATCCGTCGAATGATTGATTCCCACTTTATACACTTTGAATCAAAAGAGTTTTACCAATTCGAAAAAAACGGGTTTGAAACGTGTTCGAATTCGATCCTTTTGATTTATATCTTGAAGATAAACTTACGAAGTTGTTCCAACGTATTCATTGACACTCACCCTAGATCCTTGCCCCTGAGAAATCAATACTTTCTACTCGAGCTCCATCATATTATGTACTATTTGAATTACAATCGAGAGTAATAGAACAGAAGAAAAGATGTCGAGCCAAGGGCACCTTCATTGCTATCTAAAATGACGGATGTAAGAATAATCCATAGCTGATCATGTCCTTCAAGTCGCACGTTGCTTTCTACCACATCGTTTCAAACGAAGTTTTACCATAACATCCTATCGTTTAGAAATGGAATCATGAGTAGTCATTGGTTTGGTCAGTACTCCTTCTATAGTAATGCATTTTCCGTGTATATGGATGGCGAAATTCTTTTATTTTTATAAGGAAATTCTATTTAACTTTTTAACTTTAATCCCCTATTTAAATGCCAAATTTTATTGTATATTATTGTATAAAAAATATTGTATATTATTTATATAATTAATTATAGAAGAATAAAATTCTATAATAAAAAAAAATACAATAGAAATAAGATGAATAAACGAGTCCTGTTTAATGAATCTGCATCTTCGAGTACCGAGAACTCACAGGAAATCATGTAAAATATTGAAAAAAAAAAAATTTCCTACTTCGACATCATTATTTGAATACAGTACATTTTTTTTTTCAGGCCTATCCTAAGATAGAAAAATCCATCTTTCTTTTCGAATTCAACCAGCGATAGGTTAAGGAAAATAGCTAAGTAAAAAAAAAAAAAAAAGAAAATTCAGGTTTTTTATGAAGTGGATAAAAAGAGTTATATCTGTGAAAAAATGTTCTTCCTTATTGCTTTATCTGATTAAAGAAATGGGAATCGAGCGAGTAAAGGATTTCCGTATCTATTCACTAAGTTAAACAACTGTCAACTTAATTATGGAGTAACTATTTCAATTAAAAGGATCACAAGCATTTATCACAAAAAGAAAAACACTGTTTTTACTGAAATAGAACGATACATTGAAGTCCCCACTTGAAAGTCAATTTTTTGTAATCTTTCCATAAAGTGACTAGAATCGATGAATCACCTCCTCTCAAAATTGTTATCCATATTTACAATTATTAATTCATTTTTGGAATTCGAGCAAAAATAGAAATACCTACAAAAAGGAGGTTCAAAGAAAAAGCATCTGTTACGTATGTAATTTACTTTATCTTTTATTAATGAGATTTGTAGAACAGATCAAAGTATTAAAATGGATACTTTTCGTTATGGAGATGATGAAGCATAAAAAAAGCAGGCCTTTTTACGAGATGCACTAGGTGATCTAGTCTAGATATAAAAAAAGGATTCGGATTAAGCTCTTGTTTCTAGTTTTTATTTTACCCCACTAGAGTCTTGTCTGAAGAGACTTAATACCCTTGATTTAATTCAATTTCTACCAAGAAATCTTAATCGATCTATCCCTTTAAATTAAGGGAGCCAGCAGATACAGTTTTTCTAAGTACTTACCTTGTTATTGTAAAGAAACAGGGGTTTTGAAAAAAAAAAATCTTGCTTTATTCACATATAATCCATATCCTCTGGGACGGAAGGATTCGAACCTCCGCATAGCGGGACCAAAACCCGTTGCCTTACCACTTGGCCACGCCCCACTACATTTAAATTCTTCACTAATAAACACTACGGTTAGTATTGGTTATTCGTCAATTCCAGCCAAAATTTCTATGGAATGAATAATTTTTAACACGCGTCGATATAGAATTATATAAAAATCGATTGCTCATTACATATAATTTAATTAAGATATAAGATATTGTATGAAATTCAAATTTCTTCTATTTAAAATTTGAATTGAAAATGGAAGGATTTTTTATTGGGTAAGTTCAAAGAAAAAGAAGGGTTTTTGAGTCTATTTTACTTTCTTCATTTTCCCTTATATCAATAACTCAATCAAAAAGCAATTATCTCCAAGAACAAAAAACTTTTGTTATGCTTAATATCTTCAGTTTGAGTGGCATCTGTCTTAATTATGATCTTTATTCGATTCATTTTTTCTTTGCCAAATTACCCGAGGCCTACGCCTTTTTAAATCCAATTGTAGATCTTATGCCAGTTATACCCCTGCTATTTTTTCTCTTAGCCTTTGTTTGGCAAGCTGCTGTAAGCTTTCGCTGAGCTATTTAATAGAATACTGTTCTAGAAAAAAACTATCCTAGAAAAATGCATGCTTTATTCGATAAAAATGCTAATACTGGATAAGATCAGATAGAGCTCAGCTCTTGGTGCAAATTAAAATAGTTGCGCTAAATCTGTATCACCTCATTTCTGCATTCTGACCCTTTTCCGGTGAAAAACCCTAATGGTCAACAATTAACTATTTTTGTTTTAGATATTAAAGAAACTTTTGGTAATGAAAGGGTCTTCTTCCAAATATTACAAATGAATTTATGAAAATTCCTTTTTTTTTTGAAACTGCTTCATTTCTTAGTATCAAAATAGTTAGGATATGTGGTATAAAAATGGCGAATCTATTCTCTTTTTTATAAAAAAAAATAATATTGGAGATTGTGTAATGCTTACTCTCAAACTCTTCGTTTACACAGTAGTTATATTCTTTGTTTCTCTCTTCATCTTCGGATTCCTATCTAATGATCCAGGACGTAATCCTGGACGAGAAGAATAAAAAAATAGGATAAGACTTTTTCCTTTCTTTTGCTTTATTTTCAGATTTTCTTAGAATTTTTTCGATTTACTCCGTTAAATAGGAATTTTACTATAACAAAAGAAAAAGGATTTCCTTTCCGATAAATATTAAAGAAAACGAAAAGATAAATTCAACGGAAACGGAAAGAGAGGGATTCGAACCCTCGGTACGAATCGCTCGTACAACGGATTAGCAATCCGACGCTTTAGTCCACTCAGCCATCTCTCCAGTTGAATAAGTACTATGGTACATTACTTAACATGTATAAGGTAAGGATTGAAAAGAGTATTTCTTCTTGATTTTTCCTTTATTAGAGAAATATAAAGTAAAGATCTAAAGAAAGAAGGTTTAACCGCAATCCCATGATTTTTTTTGATAAAGTAAAAGTAAGGGCTTTTTCATTCCCACGGCCTGGCCGGGTTAGTACCTAGCCGGGCCTTTTCAAAATACTTTAGTCTAAAACGAATTATTCTTTATTTTTTTTACTAGATATAGTTGGAACTAATTCCGAAAACTAGACGTAAAAAAAAAAAAAAAAACAAAGGATAATTAAAAAGATCCTCTCCTTTTTATTTGAGAAATTCTTTACTTGAAAAAAGGGGGTTAAATAATTTAACCTTGGATTCTTCCATCAGATATTTTTAGGTTATAACTGAAGTTATTTTATCGAACCCTAATTGGTCCAAAACCCTCGAGCAAAAAAAGATAGAACAAGTTATTTAACTAATCCCTTTTATTTTTTATTAATAATTTAAGAATTAGAGTTATTAATAATTATTAATAATTAAAGTCACCTGAGAAAAGGCATCAACACCCTATTTTTGCTGATACCGCTACAATTTTTTTTGTTCGACAAAAACCCATTTCTATACAATAATGACATTGTAGCGGGTATAGTTTAGTGGTAAAAGTGAGATTCGTTATATGAATCCCCTAATAGTTAAGGGGTCCTTCGGTTTTCTTTGTATTCCGAACAAAAACTTCATTTCTTAAAAAGGATTTTACCCTTTACCTCGCAATGACAAATTCGAGGACAAATCCACATTCTCGTGATTTTTATCCAAATTTTAATTAGAAATTTGAAAATTGGATTCTGAAATTACGAAACAGAATTGTTATTGAATTGGATTAATACTTCCAATTGAATGAGTATGAGTAAAAGATCCATGGATAAAGTAAAAAAAATTCGAATCGTAGCTAAATCTTCTATTTTTATTTGTCGAGGGAAAATTGAAGCAAAATAGCTAAAAAAGGATGACTTTGGTTTACTATGGACATCAACCTATTCGTTTAGCTCGGTAGAAAAAAGGCTTTTCCTCAGGATTCTCTCCACTAGAAATAGAGAACGAACTAACTAGAAAGATTTTTCTAATCTTCCTCTTATAGAGGGATCATCTATAAAGCGAGCTGTCTTTAATGTATTCAAGATAGAAAAGCTGACATAGATGTTATGGGTCAAATTTGGTTGATTTTTTTCGTTCACAGCTTAAAAAATGGAATTTCTCCATCTTCCATAAAGGAGCCGAATGAAACCAAAGTTTCATGTTCGGTTTTGAATTAGAGACGTTAAAAATCCTGAGTTGACGTCGACTATAACCCCTAGCCTTCCAAGCTACCGATGCGGGTTCGATTCCCGCTACCCGCTTTTTCGTTTTTTCTATATTTATCTATTTATATAATATATATTCTATTTACTTTAATATAATATAGATATTTTTATAT